TCCTTCCTGATTGAAGAAAGGAATTCCTATGACTCCAACGAACAACGTAAATAAAACTAATACAAGCATCGGAAATAACATAGTATTGTCTGACTCATGGGGATATGAGAAAGTGTTTTTAGTGCCAAAACGAGTAATACTAATAAAAGGCTGCACCGTGCTTCTTACATTTTCGTTACTATTTTCATTACTATTAATTCGATATGTGTTTAAAAAATAAGTTTTTTCATTGTTTTTCGTCGTTAATAAATATAATAAACGCAAATTTTTTTTAATAATTTCGGGTCCTTCTTTATCTTTACCCCATAGAGACATTGAATAGAACGAACTGCTTTTTTTGCCACTGTAAGTTTGAAAATAAACGTTTAAATGTCCTTCAAAAGCAAGTAAATAGATCCGAAACATATAAAATGCAGTTAATCCTGCTGTGGACCAAGCTATTATTGCAAAAATAGGTGAATACAACCAACTATCATTAAGAATTTCATCTTTGGACCAAAAACAAGCAAGGGGTGGAATACCAGAAAGAGAAAGTGTACCCAATAAAAAAGCAGTTTTTGTAATTGGTACATGTTTTCTTAAACCGCCCATAAGAACCATATTCTGACTTTTATCTGGAGAATATCCAACAATAGCTTCCATCGCATGAATAATTGATCCAGATCCTAAGAACAACAATGCCTTCGAATAAGCATGAGTAATCAAATGAAATAAAGCAGCTCGATAAGACCCCATACCTAGAGCTAACATCATATAACCCAATTGAGACATTGTAGAATAAGCTAAGCTTTTCTTAATATCTTTTTGAGCAAGAGCTAAAGTGGCTCCTAAAAATAATGTTATTATACCTATCAAAGCTATTAGATTTAGAATGTAAGGTATAACTATGAAAAGAGGAAGAAGCCGAGCTACAAGAAAAATTCCTGCTGCTACCATAGTAGCGGCATGTATAAGAGCCGAAATGGGGGTAGGCCCTTCCATGGCATCAGGTAACCATACATGAAGTGGAAATTGGGCGGATTTAGCAACAGCGCCGGCAAATAATAGGGAGGCGCATAAAGTAACAAATAAAAAATTAACTTCATTATTAGAAACCAAGTTATTGAATATTTCAAACAAATCCCGAAATTCGAAACTACCTGTTATCCAATAAAAACCCAAAATTCCTAATAATAAACCAAAATCCCCGACACGATTAGTTACAAACGCTTTTTGACAAGCATTCGCGGCACTGGGTCGTGTGAACCAAAAACCTATTAATAGATAAGAACACACTCCAACTAATTCCCAAAAAATATAAATTTGTATCAAATTAGAACTAGTAACTAATCCCAACATTGAAGTATTGGAAAAACTCATATAAGCAAAAAATCTCAAATATCCCTGATCATGAGACATATAATTGTCACTATAAATAAGAACCATAATTCCAACAGTAGTGATTAATATCGACATAATAGAAGTAAGTGGATCAACCAAGCAGCCAAATTCTAAAGAAAAATCATTATTGATGGTCCAAGACCATACATATTGATAGACAGAATTATTATTTATTTGCTGAATAGAAAAAAGGGCTGAAAAAACCATAACTATACTTAATAATAAAACACTAGGAAAAGCCCACATACGGCGAAGATTTTTTGTTGCCGTTGGAAAAAGTAGAAGTCCTGTTCCAATTAAGATAGGAACTGGAAGTGGAATGAAAGGTATAATCCATGAATATTGATATGTATATTCCATAAAAAAAATAAAAAAAAAATTTATCTTAATTAATTGTTTCTGAGTCACCGGTTCTTATTTCTTTTCTTTTGAAAGGGGTCGGTTAATAAAAAAAAATTAAGATATATAAAATAAAACTTAAATAGAATTTTCTAGCCTTAATTATTCTGAATCTTTCCAAACTACTTCAAATATTTAAAATCAAGAGGTTATAATTGGTCAAATGATATAAATAAGTCACTAGTGCAAAATAAATACGTATTTAATTTTATTAATACTGAATTGTTAATATTAAATTCAAAATTTTAAATAAAATTTTATGAAGATAAAAAATGAAAATTCTAATTTTCATTTTAATTATTACGTATTACAATAATTTTTTTATATCTATAGAACAAGGATAAATAATTATACCAAAAACAGTATTTGATATGAATCATAAAGCCCATAACTAAAACTATTTATTGTAATTCGGTTATTTAGAATCATTCATCAATTTGTTTTGTAACTCATTGTTTGTCTTCCATTACAATAAAAGCTATTTGTAGGAAATGCTATGATATCCAACACTTTAATTTTACGGAAAAAAAAGGGGGCAAATAAAATGCCTTTAAATTATGTATTTTGTATCCTTTAACAGATTAACTACTAGTCTCATTTGATAATTAAAATTTTGTGGACTCTTTCTTCGAGCTTGAACAATTAAATTAATATTAAATTAATTAATATAATAGAAATTAAATTAATTAATATAATAGAAATTAAATTAATTAATATAATAGAAAAAATTATTAAAGTTTTTTTTTTTTTAATTAAGCGGGAGAAGGGTTGGGTTATTAAACTTTTAGATTTTTTTATTACATGTATAAATGTAACACGACGAAAATAGAAAGAAAACGAAACGGACAATCTTTCTTTTTTTTTTTTTTTTATTTTATCAACTTCAATCTATTTGGCATAGTGTACCTTATCGTTCTTATTAATATTTTATGTGATTTTTAACCCCCCCTTTTTTTTTGGAGTCTAATTTAGAGAAAAAATAGATAGAGAATAGTAAAGAACAATTGATTTTGAACAATAGATGTCTTTCACATCCAACCGAAAAACCTATTATAACTTTTTAATGGCAGTTCCAAAAAAGCGCACCTCTATTTCAAAAAAACGTATTCGTAAAAATATTTGGAAAAGGAAGGGATATAGGGCAGCATTGAAAGCTTTTTCGTTAGCGAAATCTCTTTCTACCGGGAGTTCTAAAAGTTTTTTTTGTGTAACAAATAAATAATCTGAATCGTTCTAATAACTAATAAAGTAAAGTAATATAATTTTGTTTATAGTTTATTTATAAGATTTATAAGTTATAAAAATGATAAATAATATTTATCAATTAGAATTAATATTTATCAATTATAATTAATATTAACATCATAATAGTATAGTAAAAGAATAAATATTAATATATAAGATAAAATAAATATTAATATATAAGATAAATTACAATATAAACAATATACATTAAAACTAAAATAAATAAAAAAGAATTAGTCTCATAATGTTTTAATTTAAAACGAATATAAAATTGAATTTGTTTTACTTTAATTTGAAGCCAAATTTTTCTTTCGTTTCTGATATAGATAAGAATTCTGTTGTCTACTGAATTCTAAAAATGAATGGTACTTTTTTGTTTGAAAAAAGGGTAAACGCAAGCGCAAGGTTTCGCCTTTCATTTTAGTATGTTTTATCATTTTCCGGATGGGGATTATCACTTTCCCCATCGCCCTTACTCAATAATAAAAAGAATTTTTTTTAGTTATATTTTTTATTTTATATTATAAAGAAGAGGTCGTTGAAACTAATTGATTAAGTTTAAAATGTTTTTTATAATCTTTTAAACCATTATTTTGGGTTTTAGAAATTATTATCACTATATAAATTCCTTAAACCCAATTAAATTAATATTAATAAAAGCCCCGTTTCCATTTTTAGGTAGTTATATGACGAATGCGCCAATTTTGAGTGATCTATTTTAGATCCTATGTTTCGATTGGAAGATCGATCAAGATATAATATATATATATTAATTCAAAAATTTATAAAATATTTTGAAGTACGGTACAATTTCTATACGAAATTTTTTTATATGATTGATACGACCATCCCAAATACCTAACTTAATGGGTTTGCTAAATCTTAACGCAAATTCTCTACACAACAAAAAATCCTAACGCAACCTAACTATGCAAATATTTACATAAATCTTTTGAGTGTATCGCTGAAATTGTGTTATATAAAAATTCTATTTTTTTATTAATCGATAAAATGCATTTTTTATTTTAGATTAATAAAATAAATGATAAAAGAAATTAATCATTAAAAAATGCAAACGAGGCAGAACATTTTTTTTACTTATATCCAGGGATTGAAGTAAAAATTATATAGTTACAACTGTTACATTTTAGTTTTAGGAGAGCATAAAGTAATAGTCTACGAAAAAATACATTGTTAGTTCAGTTAAATAAAATTGACATCCTAAAATACTAAATAACTAAATAAAAAAATACTAAATTAAATAACTAAATAAAAAGATAATAATAAGAAAAATAAATATTATTAACGTTAACGAAAACGTTTTAATCCCTAATTTTTAAACAAGTTTTTATTCATCAATTTGAATGGTTTCCTAAAAAAAAATATTGGATTGAATTAACTCCTTCAAGCTCGACGATTGAATAAAAATAGGTTATTATGATTTCGAATAAGCCGCTATGGTGAAATCGGTAGACACGCTGCTCTTAGGAAGCAGTGCTAGAGCATCTCGGTTCGAGTCCGAGTGGCGGCATGGCATCTTCTAAAAGAGTAAGTCCTATAATGAATTCAATTCCAATTCCAGATTTCAATTCCTATAATTGAGGGACGCCCTTATTAATTTAATAATTTTTATGATATTTTCAACTTTAGAGCATATATTAACTCATATATCCTTTTCGATCGTTTCAATTGTAATTACAATTCATTTGATAATTTTATTAGTCGATGAAATCGTAGGACTAGATGATTCGTCAGAAAAGGGGATGATAGCTACTTTTTTCTGCATAACAGGATTATTAGTTACTCGTTGGATGTATTTGAGGCATTTACCATTAAGTGATTTATATGAATCATTAATTTTTCTTTCGTGGAGTTTTTCCATTATTCATATTATTCCGTATTTTAAAAAACATAAAAACCATTTAAGCGCAATAACCGCGCCAAGTGCTATTTTTACTCAAGGTTTTGCTACTTCGGGTCTTTTAACTGAAATGCATCAATCCGCGATATTAGTACCCGCTCTCCAATCCCATTGGTTAATGATGCACGTAAGTATGATGGTATTGAGCTATGCAGCTCTTTTGTGTGGATCATTATTATCACTAGCTCTTCTAGTCATTACATTTCGAAAATTCATAAGGATTTTTAGTAAAAGCAATAATTTAGAAAATGAGTCAGTTTACTTTAGTGAGATTCAATACGTGAACGAAAGAAACAATGTCTTACGAAACACTTCTTTTATTTCGTCTCAAAATTATTACAGGTATCAATTGATTCAACAATTGGATCGTTGGAGTTATCGTATTATTAGTCTAGGGTTTATCCTTTTAACCGTAGGTATTCTTTCGGGAGCAGTATGGGCTAATGAAGCATGGGGATCATATTGGAATTGGGATCCAAAGGAGACTTGGGCATTTATTACTTGGACCATATTCGCTATTTATTTACATATTCGAACAAATAAAAATTTTGAAAGTGTAAATTCTGCAATTGTGGCCTCAATGGGCTTTCTTATAATTTGGATATGCTATTTTGGGGTTAATCTATTAGGAATAGGGTTGCATAGTTATGGTTCATTTACATTAACATCTAATTGAATAAAAGACTTGACGAATATAAACATAGGACGGCATACAGGTATATATACGAAAACTTCATGTAAACAATCAAGAACCATTTGAATCATTTCCATTACTTGATTCAAATGGTTCTCACAAATTCAAAAGATATCTAGTTATAATAGAATTCCAATTTATTTTTTTTACTTAAAAGAATATAAAAGACTCATTTTTTTATTGTACAATCAACCATTTTTAAAATCATGGGATTTCAGTTTCATTTTTTGGTTTACTCACAAAAACTATCGAAAAAAATAATTGGATATAATAGCTTCGACCTTGTCAACTGATAATGATAAAACGAAATCGGGATAAACACCAATACCTATTACAGGTAAAAGGATAGAGATCGAAACAAATAATTCTCGCGGTCCAGAATCAAAAAAATAAGAGTTTGGGGCATTAAAAAGCTTGTATCCATAGAACATCTGGCGTAACATAGATAATGAATAAATAGGAGTTAATATCATTCCAATTGCCATTACAAAAGTAATTAATATTTTTGTCATTAAAAGATATTTTTGACTAGTAAGTATTCCAAAAAAAACTAACAATTCGGCAACAAAACCGCTCATGCCCGGTAATGCAAGAGAAGCCATTGATAAGATACTGAAAGTCGTGAATATTTTTGGAATTGCGATAGCCATTCCGCCCATTTCGTCGAGATAAACAAGACGTATTCTATCATAACTCGTTCCGGCCAAGAAAAAAAGCGCAGCGCCAATAAATCCGTGAGAGATTATTTGTAAAATGGCTCCGTTGAGTCCTGTATCGCTTATAGAACCAATTCCTATAATTATGAAACCCATATGAGATACAGAAGAGTAGGCTATTCTTTTTTTTAAATTACGCTGACCGGGAGATGTTGAAGCTGCATAGATTATTTGAATTGTGCCTACTATAATCAACCAGGGAGAGAATATAGAATGGGCGTGGGGTAATAATTCCATATTGATCCGAACCAATCCATACGCTCCCATTTTTAATAAGATTCCGGCTAAAAGCATACAAGTACTGTAATGTGCCTCTCCATGGGTGTCTGGTAACCATGTATGTAAGGGTATGATCGGTGATTTGACAGCAAAAGCAATAAGAAATCCAATATAGAATATTATTTCCAGTGCTACAGGATACGATTGATTAGCTGATGTTTCAAAATTTAATGTTGGTTCATTGGAACCATATAAACCAATACCCAAAACTCCCATTAATAAAAAAACGGAACTTCCTGCAGTGTACAAAATAAATTTTGTAGCTGAATACAAACGTTTCTTTCCCCCCCACATGGATAGAAGTAGATAAACTGGAATTAATTCTAACTCCCACATGATGAAAAAAAGTAAAAGGTCTCGAGAAGAAAATGGTCCTATTTGACCGCTATACATTGCTAACATCAGAAAATGGAATAGTCGGGAATCTCGAGTAATCGGCCGAGCCGCTAAAGTAGCTAAAGTTGTGATAAATCCTGTCAGTAAAATGGGTCCTATAGAAATTCCATCTATTCCCAATCTCCAGTAAAAATCAAAAAAATCGATCCATTTATAATCCTCTGTCAGTTGCATTAATGGATCATCCAATTGGAAACGATAACCGAATGCATAGGTTGTTAGAAGGAGTTCCATTATGCATATACCTATAGTATACCACCGAATTATCTTATTTCCTCTATGAGGGAGAAAGAAAATTAAGGAACCCGCGAATATTGGCAAAACTACAACTAGCGTTAACCAAGGAAAATTATTCATGGTAAAAACAAGATAAACTTGGACCAGAAAAACCCGTGCTCAAAATAAATAGTTTTTGAGCGCGGGTTTTTGTCGGTAAAGGTAAAAAAATCAAATGTATTCAAGTAGGGTTTTCTGGAACGTATTAATAAGCCAGACCCATACTTCGAGTTGTTTCATGCCATAAATAAACTCGAACACTCAAGAAATCTGTCGGACAGGCGGATTCACATCTCTTACAACCGACACAGTCCTCTGTTCTTGGAGCAGAAGCAATTTGCTTAGCTTTACACCCGTCCCAAGGTATCATTTCTAATACATCCGTTGGGCAGGCGCGCACGCATTGAGTACACCCTATACACGTATCATAAATCTTTACTGAATGTGACATTTGGATCTATAAATTTTTGAATGTCAGAAAGTTTCGATCTAGTAAACTTGTAAATGAATCATATATTTAGACACCAGATGAATCAATAATTTATCATAATTTTTCTAATCAATCTACTTCTGGATTGACTCATGCGATAGAGCCAAGATACTTTAATTTCTTACATTTTTGAAAACATGTATTATTACGTAATGTATGGTCATGGTAATTCTAATTTATGAATATTAGAATTTATATGATTAATACTACTTATTCAACAAATTCGATTGATTGATACGAGTTGATTTTCTGTTACGATAAATTGATGAAACAATAGCCGGGCCAATAGCTGCTTCAGCGGCTGCAATAGCTATAACAAAAATTGAGAAAATATTTCCTTTTAATTGGCGACTATCAAAAAAATCAGAAAATGTTACGAAATTCATATTAACCGCATTCAGTATAAGTTCAAGACACATAAGGGCTCTAACCATATTCCGGCTCGTGATCAATCCATAGATACCGATAGAAAATAAGTAGGCACTCAAAACAAGTACATGTTCGAGCATCATTGACCAACTCCTTATCAATTTCGATTCATTTCAATATGAACTGAACAACAATTCAACAGATTCAATTGACTAGAATAAAAAAAAGTACGGAACAAAGGCAGATTTTCTATTGTTAATAGAATAGATTGAATAATTTCTATTTTAGACATAAACAATCTTTAATTAAAGGGAAATAAATGTAATGTAATGTAATAAAACCGAACAGAGTTTAATGTGCATTGCTAATTCTATAAATTTTTTACTGTCGCGCCACGGCAATTGCACCTATCAAAGCGGCTAAAAGAATTATCGAAACGAATTCAAATGGAAGAAAAAAATCTGTTGATAAATGAATTCCAATTTGTTGACTATTACTTATCAAATCTTGCTCTATAATCTGGTTTGATCTTGTAGTCCAAATAATTCCGTACCATGACGTATCCGTAATAATAATCATGAGTAAAACAAAAATACTTGTACAAACTGGCAAAGTAACCACATCCCCAATGGTCCAAAGATTCAAATCTTTGTAATATTCTGAACCATTCATGAACATCACAGCAAATACGATTAAAACATTTATAGCTCCCACGTAAATAAGGAGTTGTGCAGCAGCTACAAAATAAGAGTTTAATAGAATATAGAATAAGGATATACAAACAAGAACCAGTCCCAATGAAAAGGCAGAATAAATGGGGTTGGTAAATAATACCACCCCCATACCTCCTAGTATAAGAACCGATCCCAGAAAGACTAAAAGAAAATCATGTATTGGTCCGGGCAAATCCATTATATGTAAAATAAGAGATAAATAAATAGAAATGTTTTTCATGACCTTATTGAGACCCGACCAGAAAATTTTTTTTTTTATGATTTTTGAGCAATTCCTAATTTAATCCTAAGTAAATAAATACTAAGGGATATGAATAAATGTGAGTACTATTATTGGACTAATTTCATTCTTTATCTGAAAGAGTCGTTCTAATTCTAAACGATATATTTAAAAAAAAATTATGGATATATTAATTAATGGATTTTCAATCCAAATTAAGACGCGTTTCTTACCAACCAATCAATAGTTGGTATTTGTAGTTATTGACCAAACAACACGAAAGAAACCTAAATTCCTTCTATATTAGTTATTAGTAAAGTAATTATAAATTAGTCGTTAATAAGAGATTTACTTATTTATTTGAGGCGAATTCAAAATTGTTCGAATTGTATAATCGTCAATTACTGACATTGGTAAACGACCCAAAGCAATTTGATTATAATTCAATTCGTGACGATCATAAGTAGAAAGTTCATATTCTTCAGTCATTGATAAACAATTCGTTGGACAATACTCAACGCAATTACCACAAAATATACAGACTCCGAAATCAATACTGTAATTAAGCAGCCGTTTCTTGCGAATATCAGTTTCCAATTTCCAATCAACAACGGGTAGATCTATAGGACATACACGAACGCATACTTCACAAGCAATACATTTATCAAATTCAAAATGGATTCGACCGCGGAAACGCTCCGCGGTGATTGATTTTTCATAAGGATATTGAATAGTTACGGGTAAACGATTTGCGTGGGATAAAGTAATCATGAAACTTTGACCAATGTACCTTGCAGCTCGTACTGTTTGTTGACCATAATTCATGAACCCAGTTACCATAGAGAACATATCGTTAATATATATATGAATAGTTTTATGTTTGTTTATTTCTCTTGTTTGAGACACGTTGTGAATATAGAATGTTACTTTACAGTGAAAAGAGTTGGAAAGAAGTTGTTAATAATAGATTACCGAGAGAAATAGGTAAAAGAAATTTCCATCCAAGATTCAATAGTTGGTCCATTCTTAGCCTCGGTAAAGTCCATCTTGTTGTGATAGGAATGAACAAGAACAAATAAGTTTTAGCTAATGTAATAAAGATACCAATTATCGCTCCAAAAACTCCACATGTTTTATTTATTTCAAAAAGCTCAGAAACATATATGTCCGGAATAGATATATTCCAACCTCCCAAGTAAAGAACTGTTACAAATAATGAAGAAACCAATAGGTTTAGATAGGAAGCAACATAAAATAACCCAAATTTTATACCCGAGTATTCGGTTTGATAACCTGCTACTAACTCTTCTTCTGCTTCTGGTAAATCAAAAGGTAATCTCTCACATTCTGCTAGGGAAGAAATAATAAAAATGATAAACCCTATAGGCTGACGCCACAAATTCCATCCCCAAAAACCATATTTTGATTGCGCCTCAACAATATCAATTGTACTTGAACTGTTAGATAATTATAGTCGGTGATACCATCACTGTTACCATCGCTATTACAGAACCGTACATGAGATTTTCACCTCATACGGCTCCTTGAAGGCCAGAAATAAATATAGGGACCGCGTCAGTATTCTTTTTTGAATCTTGATATGTTTGTAGGATGGATAACTATCGGCCGGTCCCAAATTAGACCAATTGAATTCTGTCTGTTATAATTATTTTAATTCAAAATTAAATAAAAAAAGTACTTCTGAATTGATCTCATCCTTTCTTTAATTTAATAATTTCAATAATAATTTCAATTCTTCTTTGTTCAGTAATAACTTAACTGTTCAATAAAATACTTCTTGTAAAAATATCAATAACCCGTTGGTTTCACGTACGAAAAAAAAATTCTATATTAATTAATGAATTATGACACAAATTATATATCTATTAATATGTATATGGGAAAGAATAAAAGTAACAAAGAATAAATAAAGTATATCTTTATTTATTTTTTTTTTTTTCGTTCCTATTCTTCTTTCTATTTCTGAGAAAAAGAGGGCTTTCAAAATAAAGTAAAGGATTATTTCGTTTCGAATAGTTATTTATTAAATCGGTGGATAGGAGTATACTCTGGATTGGAATCGTGTCATGGGGAGTACTGCCTGATCATTTCTACCAACTTAAAGCCCCAATTAGTATTCTTTGTTTGTATATTATGTAAAAATGTCCTTTTGGAGAATTTACATAATCTCCATTACTAATCCTTTACATATGTTCGTGTTTCTAACCATCCACTCGTTTTTGCTCAATCCCCCGTTATGCTAATACATAAAAATGATAGTGAAAACTCAATACGGTTGATCTTTTGAACCCGCTTCAAGTCAGGATGACTAATCAACCAATCTTGGGGGAAACGGTCTCTTCTGTTTATGTTTATTTCCGCTTAACTCTCTAACTCTTATACATAGAAAATGAGAATCCATCTTTTTACTGCGAATTTATATATAAGCTGTTTTCTTTCACTCATATAACTATTTTATTTAGTTCATCAACCCGAATAATGAATAAAAAAAAATTAAGATATCTACTCAATCCATTCCAACCCTTTCCTTGAAAGGAAGGAATAGAGAAAAGTTTCTGTCTATGTATCAACGAATCGCACGTAGAGATATTGATAACACACATAAAGTTAATGGTATTTCATAACTAATCGATTGAGCAGCAGCTCGTAGACCGCCTAAAAAGGAATATTTATTATTTGACCCGTATCCCGACATAAGAAGTCCAATTGGAGCAATACTGGAAATGGCAATCCATAAAAAAACACCGATATTGAGATCCGCTAAAACAAGGTGATATCCAAAAGGAACTACTGAATAGCTTACTAAAATTGATATGACTGCTATGGATGGCCCGATACTGAATAAACGAGTATCCCCCCTAGATGGAAAAAGATTTTCTTTGAAAAGTAGTTTTGTCCCATCTGCTAGAGCTTGAAGAACTCCCAAAGGGCCGGCGTATTCAGGTCCAATACGTTGTTGTATCCCTGCCGATATTTCTCTTTCTAACCATACAATTACCAGTACGCCTATTGTGATTCCCACTACAAGAGTCAAAATAGGAACAAGAACCCATAGAATTCCATAAACCTCTTTAAAAAATTCTAATCTAGAAAAAGAATCGATATCTTGTACTTCCGGTGTATCAATTATCATTTCAACGATCAACTTCTCCCATAATGATATCTATACTACCTAGTATCGTCATAATATCAGCCAATTTCATTCTTTTAACTAACCGCGGAAGAATTTGCAAATTGATAAAACCCGGCGGGCGGATTTTCCATCTCCAAGGAAAACCACTCTGATCCCCTATGAGAAAAATTCCCAATTCTCCCTTTGGGGCTTCTACTCTCACATAAAGTTCTTGTTTCGGCAATTCAAATGTAGGAGACGGCTTTTTACTAATAAATCGATATTCAAAATCATTCCATTCCGGATTCCTTTCTCTATCAAAGTATCGTATTTCTAAATTCTCATAGGGTCCCCCTGGAATTCCTTCCAGGGCCTGTTGAATAATTTTTACGGATTCTATCATTTCACCAATTCGGACTAGATAACGAGCCAATGAATCTCCTTCTTTTTGCCACTGTACTTCCCAATCAAATTCGTCGTAACATTCATAATGATCAACTTTACGAAGATCCCATTGTATTCCGGAAGCTCGCAGCATTGGTCCCGATAAACCCCAATTTATTACTTCCTCTCTACCAATAATGCCTACTCCCTCGACTCGTTCTAAAAAAATAGGATTTCGTGTAATAAGTTTTTGATATTCAGCAACTCTTGTTAAAAAATAATCGCAGAAATCCAAACATTTATCTATCCAGCCATGAGGTAGATCGGCCGCTACTCCTCCGATACGAAAATAATTATGCATCATTCTCATACCGGTGGCAGCTTCGAATAGATCATATACTAATTCTCTTTCTCTGAAAATATAGAAAAAGGGAGTTTGTGCACCAATATCCGCCATAAAAGGACCGAGCCATAACAGATGAGAAGCTATACGACTCAACTCCAACATAATTATTCTGATATAGCTGGCTCTTTTAGGTACTTGAATATTTCCCAACTGTTCCGGTCCGTTTACAGTTATTGCTTCTGTGAACATAGTAGCTAAATAATCCCACCGTGTTACATAAGGCAAATATTGTATAATTGTTCGATTTTCCGCAATTTTTTCCATTCCTCGGTGTAAATAACCCAATATTGGTTCACAGTCAATAACATCTTCACCATCTAGAGTAATGATGAGTCGAAGAACACCATGCATTGATGGGTGGTGGGGGCCCATATTGACTATCATGAGGTCTTTTCTTGTAGCCGGTATATTCATAGGTTTTTCCTCGATTCATTCTTTCATGAATTGCTGAAAACGAAAAAAAGTTCATTAAAATTCAAGATCTAATAAATCAAATAATTCAAAATGCCTTTATAAAAATCAAATTAACGAGTTTTTGACTCCCGAATATCCAACCGATTAATTAATTCTTTATAACATATTCTATTTTTCTTTGACAAATAAGACAGTAATCGTTGGCGTTTTCCCAGAATTTTACGTAAACCTCTCTGAGATAAATAGTNTTTTTTGTGTAATTGTAAATGTGAAGTAAGTCTTCGTATCCTATTGGTGAAACTAACTATTTGAAATTCAACAGATCCTCTGTTTTCGTCTTTTTCTTCTTGTGAAATAACTGAGATGAATGAATTTTTTACCATAAACTGAAATCTTCTCTCCCCCCCTCTTTTTATTTTAAGATATTTTTTATTGATAGATATCTTTATTGATCAGTAATAATAATGCCCCTAATTTTTATTTGGTATATACAAAAATTTGTATTTCGTTATTAATTTCTAATTTTTTTAATTTAATAAAACTTACTCAATCCTATTTTCATTTTAAAATTGAATTTGAAAGGGGATACAAAAGTATGGTTGGTTTCTTCACTCACAAAAGATAAAAGTTTAGACCTAAAATAATAAAATTTTGTTCATTCTAGATCTAATTGATATGTCATTGAATTAGTATCATGTATCAGAATGGAATGTAAGACAATGTATGCGTGCATCTCTTTGTCGTCATAGACCAGATATGGTATGGGAAATATAGGAAAAATGTACTATTAATGAATTTTCAATCGCGGATACATACGTATCCTTACCATACTGAAACAACTGCCATTATTGGTATTAAACCAATAACGATTCATACAAGCTAAATCTTCTAATCGATAATTGGGCCAAAGAAATAGCTTTAATTTTATAATTTTTTTTTTATATTTTTTGCTTTTATCCACAACTTGACTGTTTACCTCATTCCCATTACAAAAAGATGCCTTTCTATGTCTATTCTTAGAATTTAAACAAATTAGAATTCGCAATTCTCTACGACGTCTAGGCGATAAAATATTTTCAGGAACAAACAAATCATAATTTTTTTTATCTCTATTTCCAGTCATCTTTTGATGTTTTGTAATGACTTCATCAGAATTCTTATCAACATGTTTTTTTTCTCGGTATCTTTGATTTATTTGATGTTTACTTTTATGAACTAATGAAATACCGAGGGTTTGATACATAATAAATTTTCCATCATTTTTTATAGCTAGACGAATTGGTTCAATAATCAAAAATCCCCTTTTAATAAATTCTGTAAGAGTTACATCTTTCTGAATCGTCAAAATATCCAGACTCATTTCGCCCCTTTGAATAGAGGATATAGTAATTTCTCTTGGATTTATCAGTCTAAGCAGGAGACAATATACGTTGATGTTATTGATTATTTTTTTATTTAAAGAATCATCCCATCTCAATTGAAAATACAAATACCTTTTTAGGAAGAAATCAAACTCCGCTTTTGTATTGATCTTGTATTGCTTTTTATTTCTATGTTTTTTCATGTCCGATCCCGTATAATCTTCTTCAACATCTTTTTCTTGGTTTGAAAGAGCTGATTTAAGATCTGCTTGGCCCGTGGATTCTTTTTCTCCTTGATTTCGGTTTTCTAATTCAAGAGATTTTTTTTCATTCGACGATATTGATATAAAAGGATCTCTTTTTTTATTTCCAGTGATGCTTTTGTTTTCACTAGCATTTTTTTTTATATTAGAATTAAAAAGTAGTAATTTAATTGGTATAACCCACGGTTTCATTTTATACGTATTATAAAGTCTCACAAATTCTGGCAAGAACCAAAGTTCCAGATTTGATATGGGACGACTTAGTATTTCTTCATTCATTCCCATCCAATCCAAAAGGGGTTTTTGATTGGATAGGTTGATTTTTTGGTCTTGCTGAAGTGTGAGATAAAAAAGACCCTTATTATTGATTTTATCAATTATTTGATACTTATTAACCCTAGTCTTAGTATATTTATTACTGTTAGTGTCAGTATCAATATTGATCCAGGCCTCAATATCGACCTTCGTTTTAAGACAAAAATCGAGAATTCTCCAATCAAAAAATTTTCTATCCGTATTTTTATCCATATCTCGAATATCATCTTCTACCATATTAAATGATTTTTGTTTATGTGTGTTGTAATTATAAAAAATATCTTGGTTAGTTTTTACTTGTAATGGTGATCCATAAATTGAAGAGTACTTCTTAGTTTCAGAATTTATAGATTTATATGCTAAAAGATCATATCTATATTGTTTTTTAAAATTATCCTTTTGATTCAATAATAAATCCGTTTCCATTTTTGTTTTTTTTTCGTAGTGAATTAATTCATCTTTTTCATATAAATCACACAAATCTTTATATAAATCTTTATTTTGAGCTATACAGTTCAATATATTTCGCCATTTTTGTGGTACTACTCTAGACCATTTAATTTGAGATACATCACATTGATATTGATAATGACTCCTTAACCAATTTGTCCATTGATTCATTCCAGAATTGCGAAGATTCTTAGGTCTTAATTCGGAATGAAATAGTTCTTGTCTTACAACAAAAAAATCCTTTATTTCATTCTTAAGAAAAAGGGGGGTTCCATTATATTGAAATACGGATTTCAATTTCTCTAACTTAATAAGTTGGGTTTGTGATAATTTGTAAAATACATATGCTTGTGAAAAGTAAGATAAGTCAAAAAAAGTCTTTGAATTTTTTTGACTAAGACTAATATTAGTATTAGAAAGTGACTCTTTTATAATCGAAATAAATTTAATTAAACTTTGATTTGTTTTATTAATTCTTTCTTGATTTGCTTCATTACTGTTAATGTTTTTATTAAGAATTTTTTTTGTTGATTCAAGAAAAAGTTGTGTATTGATACTAGGAATATTAATCATAGATAGAAAGATATCTATGTATATCTTTTCAATGAAAAATATTATAAAATAATGGGATTTACGGATTAATCGAGCAGTTCTTCTTTTTAATATCTGCCAAATATTTTTTTGTGATTCCAATCTTTTATCATCATAACTTATTTTGTTAGAACTAAAATTTCTATCTGAAGTTATAAATCCCTTTTTCTTGTCTTTTGTAATTTTTTCTATTTGATTTATGATTGTGTTTATTCTATCAGTCAGATCTTGCATTTTTTTTTCTGTTAATGAATAATTTGTCCAATCCTGAGATCTAATTTGAATGGACGATTCCTGAATCATCCGATTACTGATTATTGAATCTTTTTTAATTTCACTCAATTCATATACTTCTATTTCTCTCAATCCAAATAATATAATTGGGTTTATTTTTGAGAGTTCTTTTATTATTTCTTTTATAAACAGAATGTTTTTAATGATCCATTTTTTTGGTTTTTTTGAGACATTTAGAAACAATTTTGTTTGTTCTTTAAAAATTCCTAGAATTATAAAACATTTCTTTTGCAATTTTTTAATTTTTTTTTTGAGTTCTTTTAAAATCGGTTCAAAAAATGAAAGTTTTTTTCTGGGAGAACCAAAAGGTAGTTCAGCTTCCATTCCAAAAATTGTTAAAAAACAAAAATCATTTTTTTGACCTTGCTTTTTCATTGGATCGTTATAAGGGGCTCGTAACTTAGATCTGTGCCAAGGTTTAAGACGAAAAGGAAATAGGATCTTGATCTGAATGCCGTCTGTTAACCAGTTTTTTGGAAATTCTTTTTCTGATAATTGAACGCCGTTATAGGTACATTTAACATGCATTTCTCTATTCCAATCCTTTAAGTCCTCATACCATTCCGGAAATTGAAATAATAGTATACGGACGATATTTTTAGCTATTATCAATGAAGGTAATATAATATATTTTCTAAGAATTGATTGGGTTACTAATAAAAAACCTCTCATTACTTGAGCAAGTAAAATACTATCCCAGGCTTCCGCTATTTGTATACGCACTTTCTCCTTTCTTTTGTCTTCTTCTTTTTTGTCCTCCTCTTTTTTTT